TCACTGCGAAAATTTAGCATTCAATGTGTATTCTTGAATAATCTGATTTTTCAATTATTCAATCATTTTATTTTACCAAGTGCAATCTTATTTAGACTAGTCAACATTTATATGTTTCGATGCAACAACAAGATATTATTTATAACAAGTAGTTTTGTTGGTTGGTTAATTGGTCACTTTTTTTTCATGAAATGGATTGGATTGCTATTAGTCTGGATCCAGCACAATAAATCTATTAGATCTAATCTACTTATTCGATCTAATAATAAATACCTTGTATCAGAATTGAAAAATTCTCTAACTCGAATCTTTACTATTTTCTTATTTACTACCTGTATCTACTCTTTAGGCAGAATACCATCACCCATTTTGACTAAAAAACTGAAACAAACCTCAGAAAGGAAGGAAAGAGAGGAAGAAAGAGATGAAGAAACAGATATAGAAATAGAAACTACTTCCGAAACGAAAGGGACTGAACAAGAACAACAGGGATCTAATGAAGAGGATCATTCTTTTTCTTTTTTTTCAGAAGAAAAGGGAGATTTAGATAAAATTGATGAAATGAACGAAATCCGAATGAATGTAAAGAAAAAAAAAAAAAATGAATTAAATTCTAACTTTAACTTTAAAGAGACATCTTATAAAAAAAAAAAAAGGCCTGTTTATGAAACTTTTTATTTGTACCCGAATCAAGAAAGAGAAAATTCGAAATTAGAAATTTTGATAGATAAAAAAGATAAAGATCTTTTCTGGTTTGAAAAACCCTTTGTAACTATTCTTTTCGACTATAAGCGCTGGAATCGTCCATTTCGATATATAAAAAATGATCGATTTGATAATGCTGTAAGAAAAGAAATGTCACAATATTTTTTTTATACATGTCGAAGTGATGGAAAAGAAAGAATTTCTTTTACCTATCCACCCAGTTTATCAACATTTTTAGAAATAATAGAAAGAAAAATATCTCTATTCAAAACAGAAAAAACTTTTTCTGTTGAATGGTATAATCGTTGGAATTATAAGAATGAACAACAAAAGAAAAAGCTAAGTGACGAATTTAGAAATAGGGTAAAAACTTTAGATAGGAAATCGTTTTCTCCTAATACACTTGAAAAAAATACTAGATTGTGTAATGATGAAACTAAAAAAGAATACTTATCTAAAATATATGATCCTTTTTTAAGTGGACTTTATCGTAGAAAAATCCTAGCTTTTTTTTCACCCTCAAGTATAACTGAAACTTCCATAAACACTTACATAGATATAATTTGGCTAAATAAAATTCACCTTTTCCTTCTTATTCCTAGTAATAGAAATTTTGAGCTCCAAATAACTCCATTTAATCAAAAATCATTGTCAATAGAAATTTTTGATTTCTTGAACTTAATTAATGAATTTGTTAGGAAATCAACATTAAGTTTCAATTTTAAGGGACTCTCTTTAGTCTCAGATCATAAAGACGAAAAAATTGATTTAAAGGATCAAATAAAATTTTCAAAAATTTTATTCGATGCAATTCTAGTGGATCCGAACAATAAAAGAATTGTAAATAATTTTACGGCAATTAAAGAAATAAGTAAACAAGTTCCTCACTGGTCATACAAATTAATTGACGATTTGGAACAACAAGAAGGACAAAATGAAGAAAACGCGGCAGAGGATCATGAGATCCGTTCACGAAAGGCCAAACGTGTAGTGATTTTTACTGATAATGAACAAAATAATGATATTTATCCCAAAGATACAGCCAATTCTGATCAAATAGACGAACTGGCTTTGATACGTTATTCACAACAACCGGACTTTCGTCGAGACATAATAAAAGGTTCCGTACGAGCACAAAGGCGTAAAACTGTTATTTGGAAATTTTTTCAAGCAAATGTGCATTCGCCTCTTTTTTTAGACAGAATAGCGAAATCCCCCCTTTTTTCTTTTGATATTTTCGAAACGATTAATTTTTTTTTTAGAAATTGGGTGTATAAAAACGCAGAATCTGGGATTTCAGATTATACTTATCCAGAGAAAAAGACAAAAGAAAGTGAGAAAAAAGAAGCAGAAAAAAGAGAGGAAAAAGTCCGGATAGAAATAGCCGAAGCCTGGGACAGCATTATTTTTGCTCAAGTAATAAGAGGTTGTCTTTTAATAACTCAATCAAATATTAGAAAATATATTCTATTACCTTTATTAATAATAACTAAAAATATTATTCGTATACTATTATTTCAATTTCCAGAGTGGTCCGAAGATTTTAAGGATTGGAATAGAGAAATGCATGTTAAATGTACCTATAATGGAGTTCCATTATCAGAAACAGAATTTCCAAAAAATTGGTTAACAGACGGTATTCAAATAAAGATTCTATTTCCTTTTCGTTTAAAACCCTGGCATAGATCTAAACAAAAAATCTCTGATAAAGATTCAATAAAAAACAAAGAGAAAAAAAATGATTTTTGTTTTTTAACTGTTGGGGGAATGGAAGCTGAACTGCCTTTTGGTTTTCCCCGAAGACGACTTTCACTTTTTAAACCCGTTTTTAAAAAACTTGACAAAAAAATTCGAAAATTAAAAAGGAAGACTTTTATAGTTATAACAATTTTAAAAGAAAAAACGAATTTATCAAAAAAAAGAAACAACAGGTTTATTAAAAACATTCTATTTTTAAAAGAAATTACAAATAAATTCAAAAAAAAATCAAGTCTATTATTTGGATTTAAAGAAGTATATGAATTGAATGAAACGAAACAAGAAAACGATGTGATAAAGAATAGTGTCACAATTCAACCAATGTCCACTCCAATTCGATCTAGGAATTGGACAAATTATTCACAGACAGAAAAAAAAATGAAAGATCTGATGATTCGCAGAAACACAATCATAAATCAAATCCAAAAAATTACAAAAGAAAGGGAAAAAAAATTTCAAATCTTTGAGAAAGATATTAGTCCTAACAAAATAATTTATAATACTACAAAATTCAAATCATCAAAAAGAATTTCTCAAATATTAAAAAAGGGAAATGCTCGATTAATTCGTAAATCGCATTTTTTTATCAAAATTTGGATTGAAAAAATATACATCAATTTTTTGTTAAGTATCATTAATATTCCGAAGATCAATCCACAGTTTTTTTTTGAATCAAAAAGAAAAATTTGTAACAAATACATTTGCAATAATGAAGAAAGTAACAAAAGAATTGGTAAAACAAACCCAAATAAAATTCACTTTATTTCAATTATAAAAGAGTCACTTAATATTAATAATAGAAATATTTTTAATAAAAATTCAAAGATTTTTTGTGACATATCCTCCTTATCACAAGCATATGTATTTTACAAAATATCACAAACTCGCGGTATTCACTTATATAAGTTAAGATCTGTACTTCAATATCACGGCGCACCCCATTTTCTTAAAAATGAAATAAAAGATTTTTTTGAAAATCAAAGGTTATTTGATTACGAATTAAAAGATAAAAGTGTTAGAAATTCTGGAACGAATCAATGGAAAAACTGGTTAAAGGGTCATTATCAATATAAATACGATTTATCTCCGAGTCGTTGGTCTATGTTAATGCCACAAAAATGGCGAAATAGAATTAATCAACACCGTATGATTCAAAAGAAAGATTTAAACAAATTGAATTTCTATAAAAATAAAAAAGACCAATTAATTCATTATGAAAAAACCTATTTTTTAAAAGCCGATGCATTACGCGCACGACAAAAAAAAAATTTAAAAAAAAATTATAGATATAATCTTTTATCATATAAATCTATTTTTTGTGGAGGTAAGAAAGAGTCGTATATTTATGAAGAAGAAGCGGCATTAAAAAAAAATAATAAGCACGCGGTTTCTTATAATTACAACATGGCCAAAAACCCTTTTTTTGATCTGTTGGTAGGTCTTTCTATCAATAATTATCTAACAGAAGATGATATCATTGATATGGAAAAAAACTTAGATAGAAAGTTTTTTGATTGGAGAATCATACATTTTTGTCTTAGAAAAAAGATCGACATTCAGTCCTGGATCGAGACCGGAACCAAACAGAAAAAAAATACTAAGACCCGAACTAATAAATATCAAATAATTGATAAAATGGATAACAAAGATATTTTTTTTCTTATATTTCACCAAGATCAAGAAACCAACCCATCCAATTCAAAAAAAAAACTTTTTGATTGGATGGGAATGAATGAAGAAATACTCAATCGCCCCATATCTAATTTGGAACTTTGGTTTTTTGAAAAATTTGTGACACTTTACAATGCATATAAGATAAAACCGTGGGTGATACCAACTCAATTACTTCTTTTAAATTTAAATAGAAATGAAAATTTTATTGAAAATAAAAAAATCAATGAAAAGAAAAATAGTGATCTTTTTTTATCTAATGAAAAAAAACCTATTGAATTAGGGAATCAAAACTACCAAGAAAAAGAATTCGAGGATCGACTGGATCTTGGATCAGTTCTTGCAAATACAAATAAAGAAAGGGGTGTTGAAGAAGATTATGCGAAATTAGGATTAGGCATGAAAAAACGTAGAAAGAAAAAACAATACAAAAGTAATACAGAAGCAGAACTCGAATTCTTGCTAAAAAGGTATTTACGTTTCCAATTAAAATGGGATGATTCTTTAAATCAAAAAATAATCAATAATATCAAAGTATATTGTCTCCTACTTAGACTAACAAATTCACAAGAAATTTTTATATCTTCTATTCAAAAAGGCGAAATGAGTCTGGATATTCTAATGATTGAGAAAGGTTTCACTCTTATAGAATTAATGAAAAGGGGAATATTTATTATCGAACCTGTTCGTCTATCGGTAAGAAATGATGGCCGGTTTATTATGTATCAAAGCATAGGTATTTTTTTCGTTCATAAGAGCAAACAACAAATTAATCAAAGATACAGAGAAAACAGCTATTTTGATAAAACAAATTTTAGTGAATCTATTGAAAGCCATCAACGTATAATTGGACATAGAAACAAAAATGATTATGATTTACTTGTTCCTGAAAACATTTTATCCCCGAAACGTCGTAAAGAATTAAGAATTTTAATTTCTTTCAATTCAAAAAATAGAAATGATAGTCATATAAATGCAGAAATTTCAAATGGAAATAATATAAAAAATTGTGATCATTTTTTGAAAAAAAACAAAGATTTTAATAGAAAAAAACTAATTAAATTGAAGTTTTTTCTTTGGCCTAATTATCGATTAGAAGATTTAGCTTGTATGAATCGCTATTGGTTTGATACCAATAATGGTAGTGGGTTCAGTATGGTAAGGATACATATATATCCACGATTGAAAATTTGGTAAAGATATATTTCATATATATTCTATTTATTTTTTATTTATTCCGTAGCATAGATGATTTAGTATACGAAAACAAGCATACCTGTCTTGTTTTACTTTCCATATTCCATTCCGATACATGAAATTCAATCACGTATCAATTAGATCTAGAAAAAAAATATCATTCTTTTTTCTATCTTTAATTGAATAAAAAAACAATTGATTAATGATAAATTGGATTTGACAAAAGACAAAATTAGAAAAAGAAGTCAGTGAACAAGTAAAGATTTTTTTGTATACACAAAACAAGAAATCTGTAATTTCTTTTGTATTTATTATTATTGATCAAAAAAAAAGTTTAAAATAAGAAAGGAGAAGGGTTTCGTTTTATGGCAAAAAATTCATTCATCTCAGTTATTTCACAAGAAGAAAAAAGAGAAAATCCGGGATCGGTTGAATTTCAAATAGTAAGTTTCACTAATAAAATACGAATACTTACTTCACATTTGGAATTACATAGAAAAGACTTTTTATCTCAGAGAGGTTTACGAAAAATTTTAGGCAAACGCCAACGGCTGTTGTCTTATTTGGCAAAGAAAAATAGAATACGTTATAAAGAATTAATTAGACAGTTGGATATTCGGGAGTCAAAAACTCGTTAATTTGAAGAGTCTTTGAATTATTTGATTTATTAGATCTTGAATTTTGATGAACTTATTTTCGTTTTCAGTAATTTCCGGACGAATGAATTGAGGAAATCCCTATGAATGTACGAGCTACAAGAAAAGACTTTATGATAGTCAATATGGGCCCCCATCACCCATCAATGCATGGTGTTCTTCGACTCATCGTTACTCTAGACGGTGAGGATGTTATTGACTGTGAACCTATATTGGGTTATTTACACCGAGGAATGGAAAAAATTGCGGAAAACCGAACAGTTATACAATATTTGCCTTATGTAACCCGTTGGGATTATTTAGCTACTATGTTCACAGAAGCAATAACAGTAAATGGTCCCGAACAGTTAGGAAATATTCAAGTACCGAAAAGAGCCAGCTATATCAGAGTCATTATGTTAGAGTTAAGTCGTATAGCTTCTCATCTGTTATGGCTTGGCCCTTTTATGGCAGATATTGGTGCACAAACCCCTTTCTTCTATATTTTTAGAGAAAGAGAGTTAGTATATGATTTATTCGAAGCTGCCACGGGTATGAGAATGATGCATAATTTTTTTCGTATCGGAGGAGTAGCTGCGGATCTACCTTATGGTTGGATAGACAAATGTTTGGATTTCTGCGATTATTTTTTAACAGGAGTTGCTGAATATCAAAAACTTATTTTGCGAAATCCTATTTTTTTAGACCGAGTTGAAGGAATAGGTATTGTTGGTGTAGAGGAAGCGATAAATTGGGGTTTATCGGGACCAATGCTACGAGCTTCCGGAGTACAATGGGATCTTCGTAAAGTCGACCGTTATGAGTGTTACGACGAATTTGATTGGGACGTCCAGTGGCAAAAAGAAGGGGATTCATTAGCTCGTTATTTAGTCCGAATTGGTGAAATGACAGAATCCATAAAAATTATTCAACAGGCTTTGGAAGGAATTCCGGGAGGGCCTTATGAGAATTTAGAAACCCGCTGCTTTGATAGAGAAAGAGAAAAGGATCCAGACTGGAATGATTTTGAATATCGATTTATTAGTAAAAAAACTTCTCCTACTTTTGAATTGCCAAAACAAGAACTTTATGTAAGAGTCGAAGCACCAAAAGGGGAATTGGGAATTTTTCTCATAGGAGATCAAAGCGGTTTTCCTTGGAGATGGAAAATTCGTCCGCCCGGTTTTATCAATTTGCAAATTCTTCCTCAATTAGTTAAAAGAATGAAATTGGCTGATATTATGACAATACTAGGTAGCATAGATATCATTATGGGAGAGGTTGATCGTTGAAATGATAATTTATACAACAAACGTAATTGATACAACAAAAGTACAAGGTTTGAATCCTTTTTTGAGATTGGAATCCTTAAACACAGTCTATGGAATTCTATGGATACTTGTCCCTATTTTGACTCTTGTATTGGGAATCACGATAGGTATACTAGTAATTGTATGGTTAGAAAGAAAGATATCTGCAGGGATACAACAACGTATTGGACCTGAACATGCTGGACCCTTAGGAGTTCTTCAAGCTCTAGCAGATGGGACAAAACTACTTTTCAAAGAGAATCTTTTTCCATCTAGGGGGGATACTCGTTTATTCAGTATTGGACCATCTATAGCAGTGATATCAACCCTATTAAGTTATTCCGTTATTCCTTTTGACTATCGCCTTGTTTTAGCTGATCTAAATATCGGTGTTTTTTTATGGATTACTATTTCAAGTATTGCTCCGATTGGGCTTCTTATGTCAGGATATGGATCAAATAATAAATATTCCTTTTTAGGTGGTCTACGAGCCGCTGCTCAATCAATTAGCTATGAAATACCATTAAGTCTCTGTGTATTATCCATATGTCTACGTGCGATTCGTCGAAACAAAAATCTTTCCCTATTTCTTTTTTTAAGAAGAAGGTGAAATTAATTGAATAGGTATCTTCATTTTTTTATTCATCATTTGGGTTGATGAACTAAATTGGATAGTTATATGAGTGAAAGAAAACTGCTTCGAAATCTGCAGTAAAAAAGATACTCATTTCCTATGTACAAGAGTAAAGCAGAAAAAAATATACGAAAACAAAAAAGATTTGCCCCAAGATTGGTTGATTTTTCATCCTGACTTGAAGCGGGCTCAAAAGAAAAATCTTTGTATGTATTATCATAATGGTAACAGGCGATTGCGAAAAAATAGGTGGCTGGTTAGGAACACCAAGATACATAAAGGATTAGTAATAGAGATTTTTAAAATTATTTCAAAGAGTAGTATAATATAATAAAGAATAAATTAATATAATAAAGAATAAATAAAGAATATTAATAGGGGCTTTAAATTAGTAGAAATGCCCTGCCAGTACTCCCCACGATTCCGATCCAGAGTAGGGTCCCTCCACCCATTAAAGAAATAACTATCAAAAACGAAATAATCCTTTATTATTTTCCGTCCTTTTGTTTTTTTCAGAAAGAAGAATAGGAATAAAAAACAGAATTTAATTACAATAAAGAAAAAAAGAGATCCCCCCCCCCCCCTTTTTTCTTTATTTCCTATATCCATATTAATAGAGATAGAATTTATGGCATAATTGATGAACTAATGGAATATCTACTTTTTTTAGTAATCGAAAAACGATAGATTGAAATCTCTATCGGTATGGAAAGGGAAAATACCTTTTATAATTAAGGAGTATTTTATTGAAAAAAGGTTTAAGTTATTCCTCAACAAAAAAATCCGAAATTCTTAAAGGATAAGATTAATTCAGAAGTACCTTTTTTAGTATTCTAACAGACAGAATTTCATTGGTCGAATTTGGGAATGTCTAATAAAATTTTATCCTATATATCGTACAAATATATTAGGATAAAAAATATTACCCAGTCCTTACATTTATTTAAGGCCCTCGAGGAGCCGTATGAGGTGAAAATCTCATGTACGGTTCTGGAATAGCGCTGGGAACAGTGATGTTATCACCGACTATAATTATCTAACAGTTTAAGTACAGTTGATATAGTTGAAGCACAATCAAAATATGGTTTTTGGGGCTGGAATTTGTGGCGTCAACCTATAGGATTTTTAATTTTTTTAATTTCTTCTCTAGCAGAATGTGAAAGATTACCTTTTGATTTACCAGAAGCCGAAGAAGAGTTAGTAGCAGGTTATCAAACCGAATATTCGGGTATCAAATTTGGTTTATTTTATGTTGCTTCCTATCTAAACTTATTAGTTTCGTCATTATTTGTAACAGTTCTTTACTTAGGCGGTTGGAATATATCTATTCCATACCTATTTATTCCTAACCTTTTTGAAATAAATAAAGTAAATGGAGTCTTTGGAACAATAATTGGTATCTTCATTACATTGATTAAAACTTATTTGTTTTTGTTCATTTCTATCGCAACAAGATGGACTTTACCGAGACTAAGAATGGACCAACTATTAAATCTTGGATGGAAATTTCTTTTACCTATTTCTCTTGGTAATCTATTATTAACAACCTCTTCCCAACTCCTTTCACTATAAAAAAAGCCTTTTTTTATATTTTTGATATTCACGACTTGTATCAAACAAGAGAAAAAAACAAACATCAAGTTTTTATAGATATTTCGATATGTTTCCTATGGTAACCGGATTCATGAATTATGGTCAACAAACGATACGAGCTGCAAGGTACATTGGGCAAAGTTTTATGATTACCTTATCCCACACAAATCGTTTCCCCGTAACTATTCAATATCCCTATGAGAAATTAATCACATCGGAGCGTTTCCGGGGTCGAATCCATTTTGAATTTGATAAATGCATTGCTTGTGAAGTCTGTGTTCGTGTATGTCCTATAAATTTACCTGTTGTAGATTGGAAATTGGAAACTGACATTCGAAAAAAACGTTTGCTTAATTACAGTATTGATTTCGGAATCTGTATATTTTGTGGTAACTGTGTTGAGTATTGTCCAACAAATTGTTTATCAATGACTGAAGAATATGAGCTTTCCACTTATGATCGTCACGAATTGAATTATAATCAAATTGCTTTAGGTCGTTTACCGATGTCAATAATTGACGATTATACAATTCGAACAATTTGGAACTCACCTCAAAAAAAAGGTAAAATGCCTTTATGATACAATGATACAAGATTTATCAAATAGGAAAAATTAGGAGCCCATTATAAAAAATTTCTTCCTGGTCGGATCAAGAAGTTCATGAAAAAATGTCGATTTTTTATCTTTTATTTTACCTAGAATGGATTTGCCTGGACCAATACATGATTTTCTTTTAGTTTTTCTGGGATTCGGTCTTATATTAGGGGGTCTAGGAGTAGTATTATTTACCAACCCAATATTTTCTGCCTTTTCATTGGGATTTGTTTTTGTTTGTATATCTTTATTCTATATTTTATCAAATTCTTATTTTGTAGCTGCTGCACAGCTCCTTATTTATGTGGGAGCTATAAATGTTTTAATTCTATTTGCTGTGATGTTCATGAATGGTTCAGAATATTCCAACAATTGGAATCTTTGGACTATTGGCGACAGGGTTACTTCCTTAGTTTGTACAAGTATTTTAGTTTTACTAATTACTATTATTTCAGATACATCATGGTACGGAATTATTTGGACTACAAAAGGAAATCAGATTATAGAACAAGATTTGATAAGTAATAGTCAACAAATTGGAATTCATTTATCAACAGATTTTTTTCTTCCATTTGAATTTATTTCAATAATTCTTTTAGTTGCTTTGATAGGTGCGATTGCTGTGGCTCGTCAGTAAAAAATCTTTAGAATTGGCAAAAACAAAAAAGAAACTTTTTTCCCGTTCATTTGTTTCGATTTGAGTTCGATATTATTCATGTAGAAATTACTTATTACCAATATTGTTTTTTTCTATACTTGTGATATTCTTTTTCTAGTTAATCGAATTGGTTGATGTTGAATTGTTGTTCATATTGAAAAAAAAAAAAAAAATTGATAAGGAGTTGTTCGATGATGCTCGAACATGTACTTGTGTTGAGTGCTTATTTATTTTCTATTGGTATCTATGGTTTAATTTCGAGTCGAAATATGGTTAGAGCCCTTATGTGTCTTGAACTTATACTGAATGCGGTTAATATAAATTTGGTAACGTTTTCCGATTTTTTTGATAGTCGTCAATTAAAAGGAAATATTTTCTCCATTTTTGTTATAGCTATCGCAGCGGCTGAAGCAGCTATTGGACCAGCTATTGTTTCGTCAATTTATCGTAATAGAAAATCCATCCGGATAAATCAATCAAATTTGTTAAATAAATAGTATTAATCATATAAAATAAATGATTTATCAATTCGAAATTGACATGTATCAATATCCTACATAACATATCTATACATGTTTTCGAAAACGTAAGAAATTAAAGTATTTTGGCTTTATCTCCTAAGTAATCCAGAATTTTTCTATTCAATTCTGGCAAATCATTGATTCGTCTGGTGTTTAAATTGAAATATATGATTCATTTAGAAATATACTAGATCGAAATTTTATGACGTTCAAAAAAATTAGAATCCAATGTCACATTCAGTAAAGATTTATGATACATGTATAGGGTGTACTCAATGTGTCCGAGCCTGCCCAACAGATGTATTAGAAATGATACCCTGGGACGGATGTAAAGCTAAACAAATAGCCTCTGCTCCAAGAACAGAGGACTGTGTCGGTTGTAAGAGATGTGAATCCGCCTGTCCAACGGATTTTTTGAGCGTTCGAGTTTATTTATGGCATGAAACAACTCGAAGCATGGGTCTAGGTTATTGACACTTTCTAGAGAAACCCACTTGAATACATTTGATTTTTTGTTTACTGACAAAAACCCGTGCTCGAAAAGAAAATACCTTTTCGAGCACGGGTTTTTCTGGTCCAAGTGTATCTTGTCTTTACCACGAATTCTTTTCCTTGGTTAACACTATTTGTAGTTTTACCGATATTCGCGGGTTCTTTCATTTTCTTTTTCCCTCAGAGAGGAAATAAAATCATTAGATGGTATACTATCTGTATATGTATCTTAGAACTCCTTTTAATGACTTACGCATTTTTTTATTATTTCCAATTGGACGATCCATTAATCCAATTAACAGAAGATTATAAATGGATCCATTTATTTGATTTTTACTGGAGATTAGGAATAGATGGGCTTTCTATAGGACCCGTTTTATTAACAGGGTTTATCACCACTTTAGCTACTTTAGCGGCTCGGCCAGTCACTCGGGATTCCCGATTATTCTATTTTCTGATGTTAGCAATGTATAGTGCTCAAATAGGATTATTTTGTTCTCAAGATCTTTTACTTTTTTTCATCATGTGGGAATTAGAATTAATTCCTGTTTATCTACTTCTATCCATGTGGGGGGGCAAGAAACGTCTGTATTCAGCTACAAAATTTATTTTGTATACTGCAGGAAGTTCCGTTTTTTTATTAATGGGAGCTTTAGGTATTGCTTTATATGGTTCTAATGAACCCACATTCAATTTTCAAACATTAGTTAATCAATCATATCCTTTGGCCTTAGAGATACTATTCTATATTGGATTTTTTATTGCTTTTGCTGTCAAATTACCGATTATACCTTTACATACATGGTTACCAGACACTCATGGAGAAGCGCATTACAGTACTTGTATGCTTCTAGCCGGAATCCTATTAAAAATGGGAGCCTATGGATTGATTCGAATCAACATGGAATTATTACCCCACGTTCATTCTTTATTTTCTTCATGGTTGATAATAGTAGGTGCAATCCAAATAATCTACGCAGCTTTAACTTCTTTTGGTCAACAAAATTTAAAAAAAAGAATAGCGTATTCCTCTGTATCTCATATGGGGTTCATACTTATAGGAATTTGTTCTATAAGTGATCTGGGATTGAATGGGGCCATCGTACAAATAATATCCCATGGATTTATTGGCGCTGCACTTTTTTTCTTAGCAGGAACGGGTTATGATAGAATACGTCTTGTTTATCTTGACGAAATGGGTGGAATGGCTACCTCGCTGCCAAAAATTTTTACAATGTTCAGTATCTTATCACTAGCATCTCTTGCATTACCGGGTATGAGTGGTTTTTTTGCGGAACTGGTAGTATTTTTTGGAATAATTACCGGACAAAAATATCTTTTAATACCAAAAATACTAGTTATTATTATAATGGCCGTTGGAATGATATTAACTCCTATTTATTTATTATCTATGTTACGCCAGATGTTCTATGGATACAAGCTGTTTAATGTCCCAAACTTTGCTTTTTTTGATTCTGGACCACGGGAGTTATTTGTTTCGGTCTCTATGCTTTTGCCTGTAATAGCTATTGGCATTTATCCGGATTTCGTTTTCTCATTATCAGTTGACAAGGTCGAAGCGATTCTATCTAATTATTTTTATAGATAGACTAAATAAAAAAAATGAAAAGGAAATTCTAGTATTTTGAATTTTGAAAAATCGACCTACACTCAAAAAATTTAAAAAAAGAATTTTAAGTGGATATGTTTGGCTTTTATGAGAACTTTTTGAATCATTCCATTATTTGATTCAAAAAGTTCTCAAAAGGTTTACCTGAAGTTTCTTATATATGTATATGCTACCCTATCGTTGTTATATTTGGCAAACCTTTTTTTTTCAATTCAATTAGGTTAATGTAAATGAACCATAGCTGTGAAGTCCTATTCCTAATAAATTAACTCCAAAATAGCATATCCAAATTATAAGAAAGCCGATAGAGGCAACAATTGCGGAATTTAAACCTTCTATGAATTTATTTGTTCGAGTATGAAAATAAATCGCGAATACGATCCACGTAATAAATGCCCAAGTTTCTTTTGGGTCCCAATTCCAATATGATCCCCATGCTTCATTAGCCCAGACGGCTCCCGAAAGAATACCTATTGTTAAAAAAACAAAACCCATACTAATAATACGATAACTCCAATAATCTAACTGTTGAATCAATTGAAACCTGTAATAGTTTCTAGAAGAAATAAAAAAAGTGTTTCTTAAAATATTGCTTCTTTCCCTCATGTTTTGGATCTCACCAAAGGAAAGGGAATAATTTAGTAAATTATTCCTTTTATCAAAAATTCTTATAACCTTTCGAAATGTAATTACTAGAAGTGCTACTGATAGTAATGATCCACATAAAAGAGTTGCATAGGCGAATAACATCATACTTACGTGCATCATTAACCACTGAGATTGTAGGGCAGGTACTAATATTTCAGATTGATGAATGTCAGTTAAAAGACCTGAAGTAACAAAACCTTGGGTAAAAAAAACACTTGGTGCGGTTATTGTGTTTAAAAAACTTTTATACTTTTTAAAATACGGAATCATATGAATAATAGAGAAACCCCATGAAAGAAAAATTAATGATTCATATAAATCACTTAACGGTAAATGTCCCGAATAAGTCCAACGAGTAACTAATAACCCTGTTATACAGAAGAAGGTAGTTAACATGCCTTTTTCTGAGGAATCATATGGTCCTAAGAATTCGTCAACTAATAAAGTTATCAAATGAATTAGAATTACAACAGAAACGACTGAAAAAGCTATATGAGTTAATATATGTTCTAAAGTCAAAAATATCATATGGAAAAATGGAAAAGAGTTCTTCGATTATACAAAACGGAATTCAAATCAGAAATAAAATTCATTATAAGACTTTTTACATGCTTTTGAAAACGAAAAGATCTTATGCCGCTACTCGGACTCGAACCGAGATGCTCTAGCACTGCTTCCTAAGAGCAGCGTGTCTACCGATTTCACCATAGCGGCTTGCTCAAAATCATAATAACCCGTTTTTATTCAATCGTCGAGCTTAAAAGGAATTAATTCAATTCAATATTTGTTAAGAATGATTCAAATAAATGACTAAAAATTGTTTTTCAAATACTAGAAATAAAAAAGAGACAAAACTTATTTATTAATATTCCAATATTGTAGTTATGAAAAGAAAGTCGATGGGGAAAAAAATCCCCATCGTATAAATTAAAAAATATCCTACAAAGAACAATCGAACTTTGTTTCTTGTCTTTATTCTTTTTTTGAAAACACAAAGTACTTCGAATTCTCTAGACAAGAAAGTTTAGAGGCTAGAGATATCAGAAAAGGAAAAAAGTTCAATTTCATATTGATTAGTAATTAGTTCAAAATATTAAAGAATGGAAATCTTTTTTTGATAAAATTTCTAATTTAAACTTTAATTTTAGAATCTAAAATATGAAAAATAACATAGTATCATAGAACTAATAAATGCAGTCTGTTCTAAATTAGAAAAAAAATTCTAAATGAAATTCGAAAATCAAATTAGACCGTTTCTGATGCCAAGTCGAGTTATATTATTCCAATGTTGCTTTTTTTTATTTATTTGTCATACAAAAAGCCTTTTGAATTTCCAGTAGAAACAGATTTGGCTAACGAAAAAGCTTTCAAGGCTACCCAATATCCTTTTCTTTTCCAAATCTGTTTTCGAATACGCTTTTTTGATATAGAAGTACGTTTCTTTGGAACTGCCATTCAAAAAAAAGTTAATTTTTTTAGAATTGGATGTGAAAGACATCTATTGTTAAATTTTTTTTAAGTATTCTTTTCTACACTACTTATTATCTATCTAATTAATTTCTAAATTATAAAACATCACAAGATTTTCTGCTTATATTTTTCTTTTTATTTCTTTCCTTTTTTGTCATATAATTTTCTACATGTAATAATAATCAAATATATCAAAAAATTTAAGAAAATAAACTTTATGTATCCTAAAAATTATTATTTCTATGTATATAATTTTTTTTAATCTAAAAAATAGAGTTCAATTTCGCATTTTATTTCGAATGAATTTTTTTTAGAATAACTCTTTTTTACCTAAGTATCTCAAACTATTCATATTATTTGATTATTTGACCAATTCTAACTTAAATATGTGAAGTATTGGTGAAATTTTCAGAAAAAATAAGATTAAGAAAAAAGATTCTATTTGGCTTTCCTTTTTATATCTTTATTCTTTATTATTCTTTTTTTTACCTTAAATTTAAATTAAAAAGAGATAAGAGCAGATGAATCAGAAACAAGAAACAATTAATTCAAAATAACAAGAATTTCATTTTTTTATGGAACATACATATCAATATTCATGGATTTTCACTTTAATTACGCTTCTGGTTCCCGTGTTAATAGGAATGGGACTCTTCTTTTTTCCGACCGCAACAAAAAAACTTCGCCGTATATGGGCTTTTCCCAGTATTTTCTTCTTAAGTATAGTTATGCTTTTTTCGATCCATCTGGCTATTCAGCAAGTAAATAGTAGTTCTATTTTTCAATATGTATGGTCTTGGGCTATCAATAACGATTTTTCTTTAGAATTCGGATATTTGATCGACCCACTTACTTCTATTTTATTAATATTAATTACTACTGTTGGAATTTTGGTTCTTATTTATAGTGATAATTATATGTCTCATGATCAAGGTTATTTGAGATTTTTTGCTTATATGACCCTTTTCAATACTTCAATGTTGGGATTAGTTACTAGTTCTAATTTGATACAAATTTATATTTTTTGGGAATTGGTTGGAATGTGTTCTTACCTATTAATAGGTTTTTGGTTTACACGACCTATTGCAGCGAGTGCGTGTCAAAAAGCATTTGTAACTAATCGTGTAGGGGATTTTGGATTATTATTAGGAATTTTAGGTTTTTATTGGATAACGGGTAGTTTTGATTTTCGAGATTTGTTCGAAATATTTAATAACTTGATTTGTAATAATCAAATTAATTCTTTATTTGTTACATTGTGTGCTTTCCTATTATTTTCCGGTGCAATTGCTAAATCGGCACAATTTCCCCTTCATATATGGTTACCCGATGCCATGGAAGGACCTACTCCTATTTCGGCTCTCATCCATGCTGCTACTATGGTAGCAGCGGGAATTTTTCTTGTAGCTCGGCTTCTTCCTATTTTTCAAATTATACCTTATATAATGAATCTAATAGCTTTGATTGGTATAATAACACTACTCTTGGGGGCTACTTTAGCCCTTGCTCAAAAAGATATTAAGAGAAGTTTAGCCTATTCCACAATGTCTCAATTAGGTTATATGATGTTAGCTCTAGGTATGGGCTCTTATCGAGCCGCACTATTTCATTTGATTACTCATGCCTATTCGAAAGCATTGTTGTTTTTAGGATCAGGATCCATTATCCATTCAATGGAAGCTATTGTTGGTTATTCTCCAGATAAAAGTCAAAATATGGTTCTTATGGGTGGTTTAACAAAGCATGTTTCAATTACAAAAACCGCTTTTTTTTTAGGAACTCTTTCCCTTTGTGGTATTCCACCCCTCGCCTGTTTTTGGTCCAAAGATGAAATCCTTAGTGATAGTTGGTTGTATTCGCCAGTTTTCGGAATAATAGCTTGTTTCACAGCAGGATTAACTGCATTTTATATCTTTCGGGTTTATTTACTTACGTTTGAAGGGCATTTAAATGTTCATTTTCAAAATTATAGTGCTAAAAAAA